CAGAAATACCTGATACGGAGATAAAAAAGAATCAAAATTTCTGCTAGATCCCTTATTTCCCTGGGATTGTAGTTCAATTGGTCAGAGCACCGCCCTGTCAAGGCGGAAGCTGCGGGTTCGAGCCCCGTCAGTCCCGACGGATCCAATAAATGCATCAATGAATCTCTCCTTTTTTATGAAAGGGGCTGGGGGCTTTCATTCCCAAAGCAAGGGGTGATCCTTATTTTATTTTGATTCTTTGTTTGGGTTTGTAACTATGTAACTGATAGAAGTGAAAGGGCAATCTGATGATACTTCATTAGATAATAATTGTACAAGAAAGGAAGACGTAAAGTAGGTTAGAGAAAAAAAGAAAGGAAATGGATGAGAAATAAAGGAATTTTGGATGGGGTCAGAAATCAAAGTTTGGGTTCGGTATGGATAAAAGAACTTCCTATGTTATACTATTCAATTCTCGACAACGAATTGATTTGATAGTTCCGATATTGTTATTCATGATATTGATCGGATTCAAGATAATCGAGCGAGATCTTTTTTATTGAATTTAAATTTTAAATAAAGGCAAAAGATTTATCCTCTCTATGGGACCAAATCCCGAGTTATTGTGAAGTAAAAAAAAAAACGATGAGATTATGGAAGTTAATATTCTTGCATTTATTGCTACTGCAATATTCATTCTAGTTCCTACTGCTTTTCTACTTATCATTTATGTAAAAACAGTTAGTAAAAATAATTAGTTATTTTGAATAAAACTTGGGTTCCGAGTTCTTATCAAAAATTGACGAAATGAAAAGGATTCCCATCTAAATGAACGGACTATAATTGGAAGTATTCCGATAGTATGGTAAGAAAGAATCATCTATTTCTTTCTACCATACTATCTAGTTATTAGTGTTATTGTAGTGTATTAAAGTTGTACAATCTACAAAGTTGTACTCTAGTATCAAAACAGAGGTTTACATTGATGTAGATCAATCTACAATATTATCTTGATATATGTGGATATCAATTCCACATATGGAATTGACCTAGAGACCCATTCTTCTTATTTGCTACATCTATTTGTTCTTTATGTTCTGACTATCAAAAAATTGATACAGTTAGATCGACAATTAGTAGTACCTCTAGAGGCCGCTTCTTCCCCATACTACGAGTGAAAGGGAAAATGTAAAGACTACCATTAAAGCAGCCCAAGCAAGACTGACTATATCCATGTGAATTATGTCCCCTATCTCTATAAATATGAAGGAATTATCCCATTTTTCCTCACTAATAATAGTGGAATCCATGGCGCAGAGTCAAAAGGGGATTCCGTCCTAACACTAGGGATAAAGCACTCCAATAAATCAACTCATAAGAAATTCTTATATGTATGACTTCTAATTGGGAAACAAGCAAAATACGTAGTAATATCTTAAGGGATTATTTTTAATGGAATATGTAGTAAAGTAATCATAAGGCCTATTCCGTTTTTGTTGATCTTTCTAAGTAAAAAGCATAAAAATAAAAACCATTATCTATTCCATACCACAAATTCCCCATTTGATCTAACCCGAACCCTATCTTTCTCGACGATTATCTCTATGAAATAGTAGGGAGACAGTATATTCTTGATTAAGGGTTGCCGAAAAGAAATTCTTTTTCCCCTTCCTTTCTTCTATAAAAAGAAACTATCTATTCAATCAATATCCCGACCAGGATTCGCGCGAGTCCGTCGTTCGTTGTCTTCGGCCCCTTTACCACAACTATTAATTCCATCCAATTAGATTTCCTATCAAATCAAACTCTCCAATCTAGCTCAAGATCCAGTCATTGTACACGACATTAATAAATAATTAGTAAGTAGTCAACCGAAGTCTTGGTAATCCCTCTGCTATTACTAAAAAATAGCATATTTATTTGAATCCCAAGGATTTAGAATCTTTTATTTATACAAACCCCACCCAGCTAAGATGCTTATGCTTAGAAGCAAACAAGAATGAACAGCCCCTTTCTGATAGGCAATAATTCGGCGAGTTATATTAACAGATAACAGAAGAAGATATTTTGAGTCTTTTGTTGATTAGGCGACACCCGGATTTGAACTGGGGAAAAAGGATTTGCAGTCCCCCGCCTTACCACTCGGCCATGCCGCCAAAATGATACAAAATATATGAAAATGTTCCTGGATTAACGAACAGCTTTTTTTTTATTGTACTTGCATCTCCAGTCCTCTTTTCCTAAAATCCTAAAAAAAACCTTCCTTTTTTTTTTGATTTATCCCCCGATTGATTATATAGTATCTCAAAAAATACACAATGCTAAAAGCCTTTTCTCACTCTTCTATTGAATTGAATGAAAAAGAAAATGTGATTTTCCATTACAAAAGATAAATTTATGACAAAACCAATTGGAACCGTTAACTGTTAACTGCTGACTGCGAATTCATGAACGATTCTTGGATTTGAATCCTCAAATTGGGATTTCTTAGTTAATGACATAATGAAATGTAAATGAATAC